TTCTAGCATTTGACTCCGCACTACTGAAGGATTTAGTTGCACACTCGAAAGATAGCCCAGAAAGTCGAGGGAATGATTGGATAATTGGTTTATATGGATCCTTCCTGGTTGAGACCATACGTAAAAATTACATTGCCATAAATTGACAAGGTAATATTTCCATTTATTCAGCAGAAGGGGGGTACCTTTTGATGCCAGAATTGATTTTCCTTGATACCTAACATAATGCATGAACGGATCTTTGAACAACCATAGGAAGGTCGGAAAATCATTAGAAAAGACTTCTACAACATGTTTTATTTTTCCATAGAAATGTATTCGCTCAAAAAGAGTTCCAGAAGATGTTGATCGTAAACGAGAAGATTGGTTACAAAGAAAAATGAAGATAGATTCGTATTCACATACATAAGAATTATATAAAAATAAGAATAATCTTTGATTCCTTTTTGAAACAATAGAAATGGATTTCTTTGGAGTTGGAGTAATAAGACTATTCCAATTCTGATACTCATAGAGAAAGAATCGTAATAAATGCAATGAAGAGGCATCTTTCACCCAGTAGCGAAGAGTTTGAACCAATATTTCAAGATGGATGGGGTGGGGTATTAGTATATCTGACACATAATTTAAATGTAAAAAATTGTCTTCTAAAAAAGGAAATATTGAATGAATTGATTGTAAATTATGAGATTTTACTAATTCTTTCTTTTCTAAGGAAGATACAAATCGTAGGGAAAACGGAATTTCCACAATGACTGCAAACCCCTCTGATATCATTTGAGAATATAAATTCTTGTTATGCCCCAAAAATTGATTTTGATTCAAATCATTAGCAGAAATAATAAAATGATTCTGTTGACACATTCGAGTAATTAAACGTTTCACAATTAGTGAACTGGATTTATTGTCATAACCAAAATTATCCAACAAAATGGATCTATTTAAAACATGATCATGAGCAAGTGCATAAATATACTCCTGAAAGATAAGTGGATATAGGAAGTCATGTTGCCGAAATTTATCGAGTTCTAAATATCCTTGAAATTCCCCCATTTGAAATTAGATTTGAACCAAAGATAGGTGATTTCTTAGATTATCAAATGATACATAGTGCGATACGGTCAAAACAAGGTATTATAGTCAGAAAAGAATAGATACCTCGGAGACAGGTAAGCTCATCAATGGACTCTCTTTTTTCATCTAATAGGTTTATGTTCCTTATAGGATAACAAGATGGTTAGAAATCCTTTATTTTTGCAACCCAATCGCTCTTTTGATTTTGGAAAAAATTATCTTTATCAATATACCGCTTCTTCTACACATTCATCTCCAATCCATAATGGAGAATAGCTAATAGTTAGGATTCATTAAAAAAAATAGATAATCCACTCATAGGAGAAGCCTTTCCCGCATCAGGCACTAATATATTTTTAACGTCTAATTAGATCGGGTAATCATTCAAATTAAGAACAGAAGCCCGTTGCTTTTTGTTTCCCTATAATTGGAGCCATACGGCTCTATCCATTTATTGACTCGACCCAACTTCGAATTCATTTTGTTCCGCTCCAAGACTTCAAACAAGTCTTTGTACCGATCCGGTAAGAATGCAATATTCTCAGAATTCTCCATTGATACGACATGCTATTTTTTCCATTCATTCCCTTTCAGGATCAGTCGTGGTCTTACAAACTCTACCGATGGTATGGACGAATCCCTTGCTTCATCCAAATGTGTAAAAGATCCTAGCCGCACTTAAAAGCCGAGTACTCTACCGTTGAGTTAGCAACCCGCATAAAAATCTAAGATGTGTAGATACAGTCGAAATCAAAATAAATAAAGAAATTTGATTGCATAACACAATCAAAAAATAGAACTAAGAATAATAGAACAAAGAAAAAATTTTCATCGCATCGATTTTGAACTGAACATAAAAATGAAAAGATCAGATGAAAATACAAGAAATTAGAAAATAGATATAAATGTCAAAATTGATAGACCACCTTTTCCGTTTCCGTTTTTTTTTCACTCAAAAAAGACTTACTTCTTGTATCACAGCGAATCCAACGAACCCATCAGTTGAATGAAGTAAAGTCAAAAACCAAACCTATGCGACGGAGATAAATAGATTTATACACGATCAAATTATATTTGTTCGATACACTGTTGTCAATATAAATGTTGTGAAAAGAATACAATGGCGAAAATAGAAACAAATTCAATTTAAATAAAAAAATAAGGACTGGTGTTGGATTGGCACTACATAGATAATCTACATAGATACAAAAAGGTGTAGATAGAGAAAAGTAGGAAAAAAGATCCGAGTTATTCAATCAATATAAGTCGATCGAATAAGCAAGCTTGATTCCGTGGTTATTATTTGTTAGGAGAGTTCCAACGAAAACCACCCGATTGAGGGTAATGTCAGAATTTGATTTGATATTGTGAGATCCAATTTCTTCATCTAGTCACTTGATTTTTTGAATATCCATCTTATATTTCTTTTGGTCGTTATATAACAATATAACATGGGATTCTATGGGAACAATAAGAAATAGGCATGAATACAGTAAGAGAAGGAGGAATAGTATAGAAAAAGTTCTACTATATATGATATACGAGTCATCCCCACACTTTTTTTTTATTTCATTAATTGAATTTCGTTTGATTAAAGCGAAATTCGTTAAAAACCTCTGCCTTCTTTGAAATATCATGAACAGTTCCTGTAGGTTGAGCGCCTTTTGCAAGGAAATATAGAATAGCAGGAACATTTGAATAAGTTTGATTCTTTATCGGATCATAAAAACCAACTTTTTGAAGATCTCTTCCTTCTCTTCGGGATCGAACATCAATTGCAACGATTCGATAGACGGCTCATTGGGATAGATGTAGATGAACAATACCCCCCCTAGAAACGTATAAGAAGTTTTCTCCTCGTACGGCTCAAGAAAAAATGATTCGAAGTTATGTCTATGTATAGAATTTTCATGGCAAATAGATCCATAAAATCATCAAATCAATTAGACTATGATTTAAGTCCTTTTTCTTTCCTAAAAAAAATTTGTACTCATAACTCAAGTTGGATAACTCTCAAATAGCTCAAAGAAAACCCTTAAAGCATTTTATTTATTGAGTGGTCTCTAACCCCCTTCTTGTCTCGTTTAGAATCTGTTTTTATTCTTCATTCTTATTTAGTTGTTGAGACAATTGAAATTGGTGTTTCCTTGTTCCAGGATCCTTTATCTTTTCTTTGAATCATTGGGTTTAGACATTACTTCGGTGATCCTTAATCCTTTCAAAATGGCAGCAACATACCTTTTTTTGTGATTTCTTTCTATCAAAGAATCATAAGAACGGTTGATTCCCGCGTGTTACACTTTTGATCGAAACAGTTTTACCAAATCCAACAAATTTCCTTTTGGATTTGAAACTTTCTCGAATTGAATCCTTTCGATTTCTATATCGAAGATATACTTACGAAGTTGTTCCAACTTATTCATTGGCACTAACCCTAGACCCTTGCCCTTGAGAAATGAATCAATACTTTCTACTCGAGCTCCATCATGTACTATTTACATTACAACCCAACCAAAATTGTTGGTTCTAGTCGAACAGAACAAAGGATGTCGAGTCAAGAGCACTTTCATTCCTAATAAAATGGTGGATTCTTACATCCACAGCTGATCATGTCCTTCAAGTCGCACGTTGCTTTCTACCACATCGTTTCAAACGAAGTTTTACCATAACATTCCTCTATTTTGGAACCAGTATGTAATTGATTCAATCATGGAATCATGAATAGTCATTGGGTCTGTCGGTAAATAGTAATCTATACTTTTGTCCTTCTATATGGTTACAAATGAGTAGATATTTTCTGAAAAAGTCTCAGCAATAATTCATTAATCCCCATATTTATAAATGCAACTTTTTTTCCTATTTAATTAACACGAATAAATGAGTTCTTTTTGAATCTCCATCTTCGAGTGACTCGATAGGATAGATTCACTAATCTCACACTTCTTCGAATATCAAGGACTCATAAGAAGTAATTAAATTATGAATATTTTAAAAATTTAAGGGATCACAAATCTTTTTCACAAAAATGGAAACACTGTTGTTACTGAAATAGAATGATAACAATATATACAACAATACTATTTGACTTGAGGTTCCGTAAGTTTTTTGTAACCTTTCCATAAAATAAATAAAATGAAATAGAATGTATGAATGACCCCCTGCCTCAAATGTTACAGCGATTTACAACAATTTTCATAAGAGCCAAAGAAAAAAAATGACTAAAAAGGAGGTTCAAAGAAAATAGATCTGTTACATATGTAATTTACTCGATCGTTTATTAATCAGATTCATACAGATACAGAACAGATATTAAAATTGAGATTTCAATTGCCGATTAAGTTCTGTACACCCCCCCCCGCGATGATCAATTATAATAAAAAAAGGATCTTCTTTTACGGGATGCTAGAGGAGATAGTATAGGTACAAAGCAAAAAAAATAGGTCCAGATTAAGTCGTTGTTCCTTTTTTTTTGACCCCAAAACCCAGTGGCTTAATCCCGTTGATTGAATTCAATTAGTACCAAGAACCCCCTCTTGTGTAGAATTCAAAAATCGACAGAGAAATTTTTGGCTATCTCATTTAAGTTTAAGGGAGAGGGAATAAGAGATAGGAAATATAGGGGCTTTTCTTTCGTATTTCGGGATCATTGAAAATTCAAATAGATATGGCACCGAACTTCTTATTAATTTCAATATGAATATCAGAGGAGAGGGGTGGGCATACAATGAAACTACTTTTTTTATTCAACCTATTGTGATCTCTGTTCCCATCTAACCTGGCTCACAAAGAGATTAAGTTACATCTGCGTATCATTTGAACGCAATTCAGTTTGTGAAAAAATATGATTCACAGCAGAATCCGTAAGAATTAGAAACAAGAATAACATCCAATATTACACTCTTAAACAGAGTGTTGTTCAAAAAATC